GCTTATGTAGTTTAATTAAAATTTAACACTGAAGATGTTAAGAAGGACCCTAAAAAGTCTCGTGAGCACAAAAGCTTGGTCCTGGCTTTACTGTCATCTTTAGCCAAACTTACACATGCAAGTCTCCGCACCCCCGTGAGAATGCCCTCAGTCCCCTTATCGGGGACAAGGAGCCGGTATCAGGCACGCCCCAATCTGCGCAGCCCAAGACACCTTGCTCAGCCACACCCCCAAGGGAGTTCAGCAGTGATAGACATTAAGCAATAAGTGAAAACTTGACTTAGTTAAAGCTAACAGGGCCGGTCAACCTCGTGCCAGCCACCGCGGTTATACGAGCGGGCCCAAGCTGACAGACATCGGCGTAAAGCGTGGTTACGGAACAGCCCAACTAAAGTCAAACATTCCCTATGCTGTTATACGCTTTTGGGGACCGGATGCCCCACCACTAAAGTAACTTTAAAAGCCCTCCCGAACCCACCACAGCTACGAAACAAACTGGGATTAGATACCCCACTATGCTTAGCCGTAAACTTTGATGGTAATATACAACTACCATCCGCCCGGGGACTACAAGCACTAGCTTTAAACCCAAAGGACTTGGCGGCACTTCAGACCCACCTAGAGGAGCCTGTTCTAGAACCGATATTCCCCGTTCAACCTCACCACCTCTGGCTAATACCGCCTATATACCACCGTCGCCAGCTTACCCTGTGAAGGCCTCATAGTAAGCAAAACGGGCACAGCCCCAAACGTCAGGTCGAGGTGTAGCGAATGAGGCGGGAAGAAATGGGCTACATTCTCTTACCCTAGAGAACACGAACGGTATAATGAAACACGTACCCGAAGGCGGATTTAGCAGTAAGAAGAAAAAACGAGTGTTCTTCTGAAGCCGGCTCTGAAGCGCGCACACACCGCCCGTCACTCTCCCCTAAATCTACCTGCCACGTTAATAAAAATTTTTTGATAAAAGGGGAGGCAAGTCGTAACATGGTAAGTGTACCGGAAGGTGTACTTGGATAATCAGAGTGTGGCTAAGATAGTTAAAGCACCTCCCTTACACTGAGAAAACACCCGTGCAACTCGGGTCACCCTGAGCCCAACAGCTAGCCTAAACAACTAAATAAACCCCCGTCATATATAATTTAACCAACAAATAGACCAAACAAACCATTTTTCCCCCTAAGTACGGGCGACAGAAAAGGAGACATTAAGAGCAACAGACAAAGTACCGCAAGGGAAAGCTGAAAAAGAAGTGAAACAACCCCTTTAAGCCCAAAAAAGCAGAGCTAAACCCTTGTACCTTTTGCATCATGATTAAGCCAGTAATCTAAAGCAAAGTGCCCTTTAGTTTTTTACCCCGAAACTAGACGAGCTACTCCGAGGCAGCCTATTTAAGGGCTAACCCGTCTCTGTGGCAAAAGAGTGGGGGGAACTCCGAGTAGAGGTGACAAACCTACCGAGCCTAGTTATAGCTGGTTGCCTAGGAAATGAATAGAAGTTCAGCCCTCAGAACCGCCCCGCCCCGATTGCAGTAAGCACCCTCGGCCCCGGAGCAAACAGAGGAGTTAGTCAAAGAAGGTTCAGCTTCTTTGAACAAAGACACAACTTTTTTAGGAGGCTAAAGACCATAGTTTAACAAGGAGCAATTGTTCTAGTGGGCCTAAAAGCAGCCACCTACGCAAAAAGCGTTAAAGCTTATACAAATAAACTAACCCTCTAATTATGGTACCACATTCTTATACCCCTAAACCTACTAGGCCACTTCATGCCCACATGAAAGAGACCATGCTTAAATGAGTAATAAGAGGGAATGACCCTCTCCCCGCACGCGTGTACGTCGGATCGGACCCGCCACCGACACTTAACGACCCCAGACATAAGAGGGACTTGAGCCTCAACCCCCGATAATTCGCCAAGAAGCACGCTCAATATTCAACCGTTAACCCCACACAGGCGTGCCTCACCGGGAAAGACTAAAAGATCGGGAAGGAACTCGGCAAACACAAGCCTCGCCTGTTTACCAAAAACATCGCCTCTTGCAAGCAAAAGAATAAGAGGTCCCGCCTGCCCTGTGACCAAAAGTTTAACGGCCGCGGTATTTTGACCGTGCGAAGGTAGCGCAATCACTTGTCCTTTAAATGAGGACCTGTATGAACGGCATAACGAGGGCTTAGCTGTCTCCCCCATCCAGTCAGTGAAATTGATCTCCCCGTGCAGAAGCGGGGATAAAAACATAAGACGAGAAGACCCTATGGAGCTTTAGACAATCAAACGACCTAAACAGAACAGCTTCCCACAAACAAGCTGACCCCCCTTAAGGCACCCCCGTTTTATGTCTTCGGTTGGGGCGACCGTGGGGAAAAGAAAATCCCCCATGAGGACCAAAAACCACCAATTTTAAAGCCAAGAGCCCACCACTCAAAGCATCAGAACCTCTGACCCAAATGATCCGGCCTAACGGCCGATCAACGAACCAAGTTACCCTAGGGATAACAGCGCAATCCCCTCTCAGAGCCCATATCGACGAGGGGGTTTACGACCTCGATGTTGGATCAGGACATCCTAATGGTGCAGCCGCTATTAAGGGTTCGTTTGTTCAACGATTAACAGTCCTACGTGATCTGAGTTCAGACCGGAGTAATCCAGGTCAGTTTCTATCTATGACTTGCTCTTTTCTAGTACGAAAGGACCGAGAAGGCGGGGCCTATGTCACCGACACGCCCCACCCCCACTTGAAGCAATCAACTAAAATAAGTAAGGGGGCAAACCTGCCACACTAAAAGCTATAGTATGTCGGTGTGGCAGAGCCCGGTTATTGCTAAAGACCTAAGCTCTTTCCACGGAGGTTCAAGTCCTCCCCCCAACTCATAAATACCCAGAACAGACAACCCACCCCCCCCCCCCCCACACACTCATAATGCCTATAACAGACAATTTTTTTCTCCAACTCATAAATACCTGGGACAGACAACCCCCCCCCCCCCCCAACTCGTAAGTGCCTAAGACAAACAATTTCCTCCCCCCCCCCTCATAAGTGCCTAAGACAGACAATCCCCCCCCCCACCCAACCCTATAACCAGTGCATAAAGCCTACTACACACTAATAATAACTTTTCTAAACAAAATACCTCTACCTCAAATCCCCCTCATAGCCCCAAAGTATAAAAAGCCCTTCCAGCCCAACCCACCCTCATAAATGGGACCTCAACCCCCCCCCCCCTATCGAAGACACAAATTCTAACCGTACGGGACTTTAGCCCCCCTATTAGAGGGTTACATCCTCTCTCCGATCATGATAACCCTCACCATTTATATTATCAACCCCTTAGCCTACATCGTACCCGTTCTTCTAGCAGTTGCATTCCTCACTCTTCTAGAACGAAAAGTCCTTGGTTATATACAACTGCGGAAGGGCCCCAACATCGTTGGCCCCTACGGACTCCTCCAACCAATCGCCGACGGCCTAAAACTTTTTATTAAAGAGCCCGTACGCCCATCCACATCTTCCCCCTTCTTATTTTTAGCCACCCCCATATTAGCTCTGACACTCGCCCTGACCCTCTGGGCCCCCTTACCCCTCCCACACTCCGTCACAGACATAAACCTTGGCGTCCTGTTTGTTCTGGCCCTCTCCAGCCTAGCAGTCTACTCGATCCTTGGCTCAGGATGAGCATCTAACTCCAAATACGCCCTTATCGGGGCCCTTCGGGCCGTCGCCCAAACCATCTCATACGAAGTTAGCCTCGGCCTCATTCTCTTGAGCCTTATTTTACTCACGGGCGGATTTACTCTTCAAACCTTTAACATCGCCCAAGAAAGCATCTGACTTGTTGCCCCAGCTTGACCCCTAGCAGCCATATGATACATTTCAACCCTCGCCGAAACTAACCGCGCCCCATTTGACCTCACAGAAGGAGAATCAGAACTGGTATCAGGATTTAATGTAGAGTACGCAGGGGGCCCATTCGCCCTCTTTTTTCTCGCAGAATACGCCAACATCTTGCTAATAAACACCCTCTCTGCTATTATCTTTCTAGGCGCCTCACACATCCCCACACTACCCGAACTTACAGCCGTCAACCTAATAACAAAAGCAGCCCTCCTTTCAGTGATATTTTTGTGAGTTCGAGCCTCGTACCCCCGATTCCGGTACGATCAGCTAATACACCTAGTTTGAAAAAACTTCCTACCCCTTACCCTCGCCTTCGTAGTATGACACCTCGCCCTGCCCATCGCACTCGCAAGCCTACCACCACAACTATAAAACACGGAACTGTGCCCGAAGGCTAAGGACCACTTTGATAGAGTGACACACGGAGGTTCAAGTCCTCCCGGTTCCTTAGAAAGTAGGGGTTCGAACCCAAACTGAAGAGATCAAAACTCTTAGTGCTCCCACTACACCACTTCCTAGCAAGATCAGCTAAACAAGCTTTTGGGTTCATACCCCAACAATATCGGTTAAATCCCCTTTCCTGCTAATGAGCCCCTATATCCTATCTGCCCTCCTCTTTAGTCTTGGACTGGGGACAACCATCACGTTCGCCAGCTCACACTGGCTACTTGCCTGAATGGGCCTTGAAATCAACACTTTAGCTATTATTCCCCTTATGGCACAACACCACCACCCTCGAGCAGCAGAAGCTGCCACAAAATATTTTCTTACACAAGCAACGGCTGCTGCCCTCCTCCTGTTCGCAAGTACAACTAATGCCTGATTAACAGGAGAATGAGACATTCAACACTTGTCTCACCCCCTCGCAAACGCCATTATTATTCTTGCCTTGGCTTTAAAAATCGGACTGGCCCCCGTACACTACTGACTCCCAGAAGTACTGCAAGGCCTAGACCTCACAACAGGCCTAATCCTGTCAACCTGACAAAAACTTGCCCCCTTCATTCTCATCCTACAAATATCCTCCGCTAACTCCTCCCTACTCGTGTTTTTGGGCCTCCTATCAACCCTCGTGGGCGGCTGAGGTGGGCTAAACCAAACACAATTGCGCAAAATTCTCGCCTACTCCTCCATCGCCCACCTTGGATGAATAATTCTAGTAATACAATTTGCCCCCTCCTTAACCCTTTTATCCCTGCTTTTGTATATTATTATAACTTCCGCAACATTCCTCACCTTTAAACTAAACAGCGCCACAACCATTAACTCCTTGGCCACCTCATGATCTAAAGTCCCAGTTCTTACAGCTCTTGTGCCCCTGCTACTGCTCTCCCTCGGGGGACTGCCCCCCTTAACAGGCTTTATGCCAAAGTGACTCATCCTACAAGAACTAACTAAACAAGGACTCCCACTAACCGCTACCATCGCAGCCCTCTCTGCCTTACTAAGCCTATACTTCTACCTTCGACTATGCTACGCAATAACCCTCACCCTTTCACCGAACACCCTCACATCCTCTACACCTTGACGTCTTCCCACCCTGCAATCAACCTTTCCTCTTGCCCTACTTACCCTAATAGCTTTGACCTTACTCCCCCTCGCCCCTACAACCCTTGCTTTACTCACCCCCTAACTCAGGGGCTTAGGCTAGTACTTAAGACCAAGAGCCTTCAAAGCCCTAAGCGTGAGTGAAAATCTCTCAGCCCCTATAAGACCTGCGGGACTTTATCCCACATCTTCTACATGCAAAGCAGACACTTTAATTAAGCTAAAGCCTTTCTAGAAAGGAAGGCCTCGATCCTACAAAATCTTAGTTAACAGCTAAGTGCCCTAACCAGCGAGCATCTTTCTAGTTACTTTCCCCCGCGGCGCCGCGGGAGGTGAGCGGGGGAAAGCCCCGGCAGGTGTTGAATCTGCGTCTCCAGATTTGCAATCTGATGTTTCTGCAACTGCAGGGCTTGATAGGAAGAGGACTTAAACCTCTGTATGTGGAACTACAACCCACCGCTTAAACCCTCAGCCACCCTACCTGTGACAATCACTCGCTGACTATTCTCGACTAACCACAAAGACATTGGCACCCTCTACCTGCTATTCGGTGCCTGGGCCGGGATGGTGGGCACTGCCTTAAGTCTTCTCATTCGGGCAGAGCTAAGCCAACCCGGGGCCCTACTGGGAGACGATCAGATTTATAACGTAATCGTTACAGCCCACGCCTTCGTAATAATTTTCTTTATAGTAATGCCAATTATAATTGGCGGGTTCGGAAATTGGCTCATTCCCCTTATGATCGGAGCCCCCGATATGGCCTTCCCACGAATAAATAACATAAGCTTCTGGCTACTACCCCCGTCCTTCCTTCTCCTCCTTGCCTCTTCCGCAGTTGAAGCCGGAGCCGGTACCGGGTGGACAGTATATCCCCCTCTCGCCAGCAATTTAGCTCACGCAGGGGCTTCCGTTGATTTAACAATCTTCTCCCTTCACCTAGCAGGTATCTCCTCTATTTTAGGGGCCATTAACTTTATCACCACGATTATTAACATAAAACCACCCGCCATCACGCAATACCAGACCCCTCTATTCGTATGAGCTGTCTTGATTACCGCTGTTCTTCTTCTTTTAGCCCTCCCCGTCTTAGCAGCCGGGATCACAATACTACTGACAGACCGAAACTTAAACACTACTTTTTTCGACCCGGCAGGCGGAGGAGACCCTATCCTCTACCAACACCTATTCTGGTTTTTCGGACACCCAGAGGTTTATATTCTCATCCTCCCCGGCTTCGGAATAATTTCTCACATCGTTGCCTACTACTCAGGTAAAAAAGAACCCTTTGGCTATATGGGCATGGTGTGAGCCATGATAGCAATTGGCCTCCTAGGTTTTATTGTCTGGGCCCATCACATGTTCACAGTCGGCATGGACGTGGATACCCGGGCCTATTTTACATCCGCTACAATGATTATTGCCATCCCCACGGGGGTAAAAGTCTTTAGCTGACTTGCCACCCTTCACGGCGGGACTATTAAATGGGACACACCCATGCTATGGGCGCTAGGCTTCATCTTCCTTTTCACTGTCGGCGGCCTAACAGGAATCGTCTTATCAAACTCATCTCTCGATATTGTCCTCCACGACACATATTACGTCGTAGCACACTTCCACTATGTCCTCTCAATAGGGGCAGTATTCGCAATTATGGCCGGCTTCGTGCACTGATTTCCCTTATTCTCAGGATACACCCTACACAACACTTGAACTAAAATCCACTTTGGAGTCATATTCATCGGAGTAAATGTTACATTCTTTCCACAACACTTCCTCGGGCTCGCAGGAATGCCACGACGATACTCAGACTACCCAGATGCCTACACACTTTGAAACGCAGTTTCTTCAATCGGCTCAATAATTTCCCTGGTCGCCGTAATTATATTTCTGTTCATCCTTTGAGAAGCCTTTGCCGCCAAACGAGAAGTAGCCCACGTGGACATAACCTCCACAAACGTGGAGTGACTCCACGGCTGCCCGCCACCCTACCACACATTTGAAGAGCCTGCATTTGTCCAAACAAAGTACTACTACCTAGAAGACATGAGGTAAGTCTTTAAAAGGTGTCGAGAAAGGAGGGAATCGAACCCCCATTTAGCGGTTTCAAGCCGCTCACATCACCACTCTGCCACTTTCTTAATCGAGACACTAGTAAAACCTGCCATTACATTGCCTTGTCAAGGCAAACTTGTGGGTTGGATCCCCACGTATCTCCAGCAACAAGCTTAATGGCACATCCCTCACAACTCGGATTCCAAGACGCGGCCTCCCCTGTAATAGAAGAACTCCTCCATTTCCACGACCACGCTTTAATAATTGTCCTACTCATCAGCATCTTCGTACTTTATATCCTTACAGCAATAGTGACCACAAGCCTTACAGACAAATACATCCTAGACTCCCAAGAAATTGAAATTATCTGAACCATCCTCCCCGCTGTTATCCTCATCCTAATTGCCCTACCCTCCCTCCGGATTCTTTACCTAATAGACGAAATTAGCGACCCCCATCTCACAATTAAAGCAATAGGCCATCAATGATACTGAAGCTACGAGTACACAGACTACGTAGACCTCGGTTTTGACTCGTATATGGTCCCAACACAGGACCTTATCCCCGGCCAATACCGCCTTCTAGAAGCTGATCACCGAATGGTCATCCCAGTCGAATCCCCTATCCGCATCCTTGTCTCCGCTGAAGATGTTCTTCACTCCTGAACTGTACCAGCACTCGGTGTTAAGATGGACGCAGTCCCCGGACGCCTAAATCAAACAGCCTTTATTACCTCCCGCCCTGGAGTATTCTACGGTCAATGTTCTGAAATCTGCGGGGCAAACCACAGCTTTATGCCCGTAGTCGTAGAAGCTGTTCCACTCGAACACTTTGAAACATGGTCCTCCCTCATACTTGAAGACGCCTCATTAGGAAGCTAAAATTAAGGGACAGCATTAGCCTTTTAAGCTAAAGAATGGTGGCTCCTAACCACCCCTAGTGACATGCCTCAGTTGAACCCAAGCCCCTGATTCGCTATCCTGGTATTCTCATGACTAGTCTTCTTAATCGTAATCCCTCCAAAAGTCGTAAGCCACGTATTCCCCTACGACCCTGCAGCACAAAGTGCAGAAAAACCCGCACACGCCTACTGATCCTGACCGTGATACTAAATTTCTTCGACCAATTTGCAAGTCCTGTATTCCTAGAAATTCCCCTAATTGTCCTTGCAATAACCCTTCCCTGAGCCCTATTCCCTCTTCCCACCCTACGGTGGCAAGACTGCCGCCTTTTAGCCCTCCAAAACTGATTTATTAATCGGTACACCCAACAACTTCTTCTTCCTCTAAACCTGGGCGGGCACAAGTGAGCCACCCTGTTGACCTCACTCATGCTTTTCCTAATAACACTAAATCTGCTCGGACTTCTTCCGTATACCTACACACCCACCACTCAGCTATCTATAAACCTAGGCCTCGCAGTTCCTCTCTGACTCGCAACAGTTCTTGTAGGGCTCCGTAACAGCCCAACCCACGCCCTAGCCCACCTTTTGCCCGAAGGGACTCCCACTCTTTTAATCCCGATCCTCATCATCATCGAAACAATCAGCCTCTTCATTCGACCTCTTGCCCTCGGCGTTCGACTCACTGCTAACCTCACTGCTGGTCACCTCCTCATACAACTCATCGCCACAGCAGCCTTCGTACTCATGCCCCTTATGCCTGCCGTAGCCATCGTAACCGGCATTATTCTCTTTCTTCTAACCCTATTAGAAGTTGCTGTTGCCCTAATTCAAGCCTATGTTTTCGTCCTTCTACTCAGTCTCTACCTACAAGAAAACGTAAGGAGTACCACTAACTCTGCAACCTTCCCTACATAAGCCCTAATGGCCCACCAAGCTCACGCATACCACATAGTAGACCCAAGCCCATGGCCCCTAACAGGCGCAATCGCTGCCCTCCTTATAACCTCCGGCCTAGCAACCTGATTTCACTACAACTCAACAACACTAATAACCCTCGGAACAATCCTACTCCTACTAACAATATACCAATGATGACGAGACATTATTCGAGAAGGCACATTTCAAGGACATCATACTCCCCCCGTCCAAAAAGGCCTCCGCTACGGAATAGTTCTATTTATTACCTCCGAGGTATTCTTCTTCCTCGGATTTTTCTGAGCTTTTTACCACTCTAGCCTCGCCCCTACCCCGGAGCTAGGCGGGTGCTGACCACCCACCGGTATCACTACCCTCGACCCATTTGAAGTCCCCCTCCTCAATACAGCAGTCCTACTTGCTTCAGGTGTAACCGTAACATGAGCCCACCACAGCATCATGGAGGCTGAACGAAAAGAGACAATTCAATCCCTTACTTTAACCATCCTCCTAGGCTTCTACTTCACCTTCTTACAAGCTTTAGAGTATTATGACGCCCCCTTCACTATCGCTGACGGCGTTTACGGCTCAACCTTCTTTGTCGCAACTGGTTTTCACGGACTACATGTAATCATCGGCTCCACTTTCCTAGCCGTCTGCCTCCTACGACAAATTCAATACCACTTCACATCTGAGCACCACTTCGGATTTGAAGCTGCCGCATGATACTGACACTTCGTAGATGTCGTGTGATTATTCCTATACATCTCCATTTACTGATGAGGCTCATAATCTTTCTAGTATAAAGTTAGTGCCTGTGACTTCCAATCACCCAGACCCGGTTAAACCCCGGGGAAAGATAATGAACCTGGTCTCAACAGCACTGATAATTGCCTTAGCCCTCTCCTCCCTACTAGCCCTCGTCTCATTCTGACTGCCTCAAATTAACCCAGATACTGAAAAACTATCCCCATACGAGTGCGGATTTGACCCCCTGGGCTCAGCACGTTTACCCTTCTCCATACGATTCTTTTTAGTCGCAATTCTCTTCCTTCTCTTTGACCTAGAAATTGCCCTCCTCCTACCCCTTCCATGAGGAGACCAACTTCCTACCCCCGCCCACACCTTCTACTGAGCAACCTCTATCTTAGCCCTTCTTACCCTCGGCCTAGCCTATGAGTGAGCGCAGGGGGGCCTAGAGTGAGCCGAATAGGCAGTTAGTCCAAAACAAGATATTTGATTTCGACTCAAAAGATCGTGGTTAAACTCCACACCCGCCTCATGACTCCCTCCCATTTTGCCTTCGCGTCAGCTTTCTTGCTGGGCCTCATAGGACTAGCATTCCACCGAACCCACTTACTGTCCGCCCTACTATGCCTTGAGGGGATAATACTCTCACTATTTATTGCCCTCTCCCTGTGAACCCTCCAACTAGAAGCAACCAGCTACTCCGCAGCACCTATGCTTCTTCTAGCTTTTTCAGCATGTGAAGCAAGTGCCGGACTTGCCCTACTGGTTGCAACCGCCCGAACCCACAGCACAGACCACCTCCAAAGCCTAAACCTGCTACAATGCTAAAGATCTTACTACCCACACTTATACTCTTCCCAACAATCTGATTTGCCCATAAAAAATGACTATGAACAGTCTCACTCGCCCAAAGCCTACTTATTGCCTTAATTAGCCTGTCCTGATTTAAAAATGCAGCAGAGACCGGCTGAACCATGCTTAGCGCACACATGGGGACAGACCCCTTGTCCACCCCCCTACTTGTGCTAACTTGCTGACTTCTACCCCTAATAATCCTTGCTAGCCGTAATCACATCTCCCCCGAACCCCTCAGCCGACAACGAATATACCTTTCGTTACTGGTATCCCTACAAGTATTTTTAATTCTAGCCTTCGGGGCCACAGAGATCATTATGTTTTACGTGATATTTGAAGCCACCCTAGTCCCCACACTCTTTCTTATCACACGGTGGGGCAACCAAGCAGCACGCCTTAATGCAGGAACATACTTCTTATTTTATACACTAACGGGATCCTTACCCCTTCTTGTAGCCCTACTGCTACTACAAAATGACACAGGCACACTCTCCCTGCTCACACTTCAGTATTCTAGCCCCTTAAGCCTATCCCTATGAGGGGACAAATTATGGTGGGCTGCCTGCTTACTTGCTTTCCTGGTCAAAATGCCCCTCTACGGTGTCCACTTATGACTCCCCAAGGCCCACGTTGAAGCCCCCGTCGCCGGCTCAATAGTACTTGCTGCCGTCCTTCTTAAACTAGGCGGCTACGGTATAATACGAATAATGCTAGTCTTAGATCCCCTCTCAAAAGAGCTCGCATACCCCTTTATAGTGCTTGCCCTATGAGGCATCATTATAACCGGCGCCATCTGCCTACGCCAAACAGACTTAAAATCCTTAATTGCCTACTCCTCTGTAAGCCATATAGGCCTCGTGGCAGGCGGAATTTTAATTCAAACACCCTGGGGCTTCTCCGGTGCACTAATCCTGATAATCGCACACGGCTTGGCATCCTCTGCCCTCTTCTGCTTAGCCAACACCAGTTACGAACGGACACACAGCCGAACCATAGTCCTAGCTCGAGGGCTTCAAATAGTTCTACCCCTTATAGCAACATGATGATTTATTGCCAATCTGGCAAACCTTGCTCTCCCGCCCCTCCCCAACCTCATGGGAGAGCTAATAATTATCTCATCTCTATTTAACTGATCCTGCTGAACCATCCTTGTCACCGGTATAGGAACCCTCATTACAGCGGGTTATTCTCTCTACCTCTTTCAAACAACACAACGAGGGCCCCTCCCCCCACACATGCTCGCCCTAGACCCCACCCACACTCGAGAACACCTGCTTATCACCCTTCACCTTCTCCCTCTTGTTCTTCTAATCTTAAAACCTGAGCTGATCTGAGGCTGATGCTTTTACGGGTACAGTAATGAAACACAAGAACGCACCTCTGGAAGCAGGAGTTAAAACCCCTTACCCCCCCCCCCAAAAACCTTAACATCAGTATAGCACCTGGTCTTGTAGGCATAGTTTAACGAAAATACTAGATTGTGATTCTAAAGACAGAGGTTCAAACCCTCTTACCCGCCGAGAGAGGCTCGACAGCAATAATGACTGCTAATCCCTTATCCCCGCGGTTAAACCCCACGGCTCACTCGCGCTTCTAAAGGATAACAGCTCATCCATTGGTCTTAGGAACCAAAAACTCTTGGTGCAAATCCAAGTAGAAACTATGCACCAAACCACACTTATGATGAGCACCTCCCTCCTTCTAATCTTCTCCCTTCTTATTTACCCCCTACTCACCACCCTGAATCACAACCCCCGCCAAGAAAACTGAGCTCTCACACACGTAGCAACAGCAGTAAAAATAGCATTTTTTGTTAGCCTCCTCCCCCTCTTCCTCTTCTTGAACGAAGGGGCTGAAACTATCGTCACTAGCTGAAGCTGGATAAATACCCTAACCTTTGACATCAACCTTAGCTTTAAATTTGACCACTACTCCATCATCTTTACCCCCATCGCTCTTTATGTAACCTGGTCTATCCTAGAGTTTGCATCCTGATACATACACTCAGACCCCTATATGGGCCGATTTTTTAAATACCTCCTCTTGTTCCTAGTCGCCATAATTGTCTTAGTAACAGCCAACAATATATTTCAGATCTTTATTGGATGGGAAGGCGTGGGAATCATGTCTTTTCTACTAATCGGCTGATGATTCGGGCGAGCAGATGCCAACACTGCGGCCCTTCAGGCAGTCCTCTACAACCGAATCGGAGATATAGGACTCATCTTAAGCATAGCCTGACTAGCCACAAACCTAAACTCTTGAGAAATACAACAAATGTTCATTGCCGTCAAACAACAAGACCTCACCCTGCCTCTAATGGGCCTAATCCTCGCCGCTACAGGAAAATCAGCACAATTTGGCCTACACCCCTGACTTCCCTCGGCCATAGAAGGACCAACCCCTGTCTCCGCCCTACTTCACTCAAGCACCATGGTCGTGGCCGGAATCTTTCTCCTAATCCGACTTAATCCACTAATGGAAGGCAACCAAGTGGCTCTCACAACCTGCCTCTGCCTAGGCGCCCTAACGACCCTATTCACAGCCACCTGCGCTCTTACTCAAAATGACATTAAAAAAATCGTAGCTTTCTCCACCTCCAGCCAGCTGGGTCTTATAATAGTAACAATTGGCCTAAATCAACCCCAACTAGCATTTCTTCACATCTGTACACACGCCTTCTTTAAAGCCATACTGTTCCTCTGCTCAGGCTCTATTATTCACAGCCTCAACGACGAACAGGACATCCGTAAAATGGGAGGGCTCCACCGCCTCGCCCCCTTCACCTCCACATGCTTCACTATCGGCAGTTTAGCCCTTACGGGCACCCCCTTTCTAGCCGGCTTCTTCTCCAAAGATGCTATCATCGAAGCCCTAAACACATCGTACCTAAACGCCTGAGCCCTAACCCTAACTCTTTTAGCCACCTCTTTCACAGCTATCTACAGCCTCCGAGTCGTCTTCTTCGTAGCTATGGGACACCCCCGCTTCCCCCCGCTCTCTCCCATCAACGAAAATGACCCCCTAGTAATAAACCCCATCAAACGTTTAGCCTGAGGCAGCATCGTTGCAGGCCTTCTACTCACCTCCAACTTCCTCCCCTTAAAAACCCCTGTAATGACGATACCCCCGCTCCTAAAACTATCGGCCCTCATCGTCACTATCCTCGGCCTCCTAACCGCATTAGAACTAGCCTCTCTAACCAGCAAACAATTTAAAACCTCCTCCTGACGCCCAGCACACGACTTTTCTAACCAACTTGGCTACTTCCCCAATTTCTTTCACGGACTTCCCCCTGCAATGATACTTTCCTTCGGCCAAAAATTAGCCGGCTTAGTCGTAGATTTCGGATGACTCGAGAAAATGGGACCAAAAGCAATTGCCTCTATTCAAATTCCCCTAGCCTCCACCACAAGCAACTTACAACAGGGAATACTTAAAACATACCTCACCCTCTTCTTTATGACACTCGTAATTGTAATCTTCATTACCTTCCTCTAAACTGCCCGAAGAGTCCCCCGACTTAAACCCCGAGTCAACTCAAGAACAACAAACAAGGCCAATAACAAAACCCAAGCACATGACACAAGCATAATACCCCCAGACGAGTACATCAGGGCCACCCCGCCAACATCCCCCCGTAAAACTGAGAACTCTTTCAACTCATCCACTGCTACTCAAGAAACCCCCTGCCACCCCCCTCAAAAGCTCTCTCCTACTAATATTACCCCAATGAAATAAACTACCACATAACCTAAAACAGACTGATCTCCCCATGCCACAGGAAAAGGCTCAGAGGCTAACGCTGCCGTATACGCAAACACTACTAACATACCCCCCAAGTAAATTAAGAACAAGACTAAAGATAAAAAAGAGCCTCCCTGTGCTGCCAACAGACCACAACCAAACCCGGCTGCTAAAACTAGCCCGAGCGCTGCGAAATAGGGCGTGGGGTTTGAAGCAACCGCAATTAACCCCGCCACCAGCCCAAATAAAAACAAAGACATAAAATAGGTCATAATTCCTGCCCGGACTTTAACCAGGACCAATGACTTGAAAAACCACCGTTGTGACTCAACTACAAGAACGCTAATGGCCCTCCGAAAAACCCACCCCCTTCTAAAAATTGCAAATGACGCACTAATTGACCTTCCAGCCCCCTCAAACATTTCAGCCTGGTGAAACTTTGGCTCTCTACTAGGACTTTGCTTAATTACACAGCTCCTCACCGGACTATTTTTAGCCATACACTACACATCTGATATTTCCACAGCCTTTTCTTCAGTTACCCACATCTGTCGGGATGTAAACTATGGCTGGCTAATTCGAAACATGCACGCTAACGGTGCCTCATTCTTCTTCATCTGCATCTACATGCACATCGCACGAGGATTATACTACGGGTCATACTTATACAAAGAAACCTGAATCATCGGGGTCGTTCTTCTACTGCTTACTATGATAACCGCTTTCGTAGGATACGTCCTGCCCTGAGGACAAATGTCTTTCTGAGGAGCCACTGTTATCACCAACCTGCTTTCAGCTGTACCCTACGTCGGAAACGCCCTCGTTCAATGAATCTGAGGTGGCTTCTCTATCGACAATGCCACCCTAACGCGATTTTTCGCCTTCCACTTTCTATTCCCCTTCGTAATCGCAGCAGTCACAATAATTCACCTTCTGTTTCTCCACGAGACCGGCTCAAATAACCCCGCAGGCATTAACTCAGATGCAGACAAAATCTCCTTTCACCCCTACTTTACTTACAAAGACCTCCTCGGCTTTATTATTATGATAGCGGCCCTAATGTCCCTCGCCCTATTTTGACCAAATCTACTGGGAGACCCTGATAATTTTATCCCAGCCAACCCCCTAGTGACACCCCCACACATTAAGCCAGAATGGTATTTCCTGTTCGCTTACGCCATCCTCCGATCAATCCCCAACAAGCTCGGCGGTGTCCTGGCCCTACTCGCCTCCATCCTTGTTCTTATGCTCGTCCCCTTTCTGCACACCTCTAAACAACGAGGTCTCACGTTTCGGCCCCTTACACAATTTATCTTCTGAGCATTTGTTGCCAATGTCCTAATCTTAACCTGAATCGGCGGCATGCCCGTAGAACACCCCTTTGTTGTTATTGGACAAGTAGCATCTTTCCTTTACTTCTTTCTATTGCTCATTCTTTCACCCTTCGCAGGCCTGGCAGAAAATAAAGCCCTTAAATGAGCTTGCCCTAGTAGCTCAGTTTCAGAGCACCGGTCTTGTAATCCGGAGGTCTGAGGTTAAACTCCTCCCTAGTGCTCAGAGAGAAGAGATTTTAACTCCCACCTTCAGCTCCCAAAGCTAAAATTCTTAATTAAACTACCCCCTGACGTAAGACAGGCACATTTAAAAACATTAAAAGCCCCGCTCTTATATGTACCAGCATAAGTGTTATGCTTACATCATAAAGTTTCCACATTTTTTTTTTTTTTTTTTCCTAACTATGTATGTGTAAATGTTCATAGTACATGTAATAATTACTAACTATGTAAATGTTCATAGTACATGTAATAATTACTAACTATGTAAATGTTCATAGTACATGTAATAATTACTAACTATGTAAATGTTCATAGTACATGTAATAATTACTAACTATGTAAATGTTCATAGTACATGTAATAATTACTAACTATGTAAAGTAAGAAATAAAAATAAAATAAAATACAATACAATAGAATAAAATTGATGTCGTCAAATAAAATATGACGCTAACATAAAACCCCTTGTGAGCATAGTTTAGTGAAAAACGCTGGAGCTGATTGCTCGTAGAAATGGAGGTACGAGACCTCCTGCCCATTATTGCTCGAACGTAAGTATTAACACCGTCATAAAATACAACAGTGGGATAAACACCCTATGAGCACACTTTGATAAAACCCCATAATGAAATACCCCACCCACCTTCCCTCAACCCAAATAAAATTAATGTCGTCAAATAAAGTATGACGCTAACATAAAACCCCTTGTGAGCATAGTTTAGTGAAAAACGCTGGAGCTGATTGCTCGTAGAAATGGAGGTACGAGACCTCCTGCCCATTATTGCTCGAACGTAAGTATTAACACCGTCATAAAATACAACAGTGGGATAAACACCCTATAAGCACACTTTGATAAAACCCCATAATGAAACACCCCGCCCATCTTCCCTCAACCCAGGTTAATAAAAAATAAAATAAAAAAAAAATAAAAAAGAATAGAATAAAATTGATGTCGTCAAATAAAATATGACACTAACATAAAACCCTTGTGAGCATAGTTTAGTGAAAAACGCTGGAGCTGATTGCTCGTAGAAATGGAGGTGCAAGACCTCCTGCCCACTGTCACCTACACGTAGATACTGGTACCGTCGTAAAATACAACGATAAAATAAAATGCTTTATAAGCACACTTTGATAAAACCCCTCCCCTCCTTGCTACCCCCGTCCAATTTCCTACTTCATTTTTACCTGCACTTGCTCATCCAACGAGCGGCGTTTAAGCC